TCATCGAAAACTTACAGCAGCTTGCCAAACAAAGGCTAAGAGAAAAAATAGAACAGGTATTACTGGTATAACATCTACAATTGGATTCAAAAAAGCGTAGGCCTCGGGCAATTTGGCGAATAAAAAACTACTCGAATAAAGGGCAGAATTAAGACAGATATACATTAAACTAAAGATATTAAGCATAACAAACCTTTTTTTTTGGAGATAATTGTATTTTGATTGAGTTATTAATATCTTATTGATATAAGATAAAAAGGAAGAAAAGAAAGTAAGGTAGACAAAAAAAATACTTCTTGGAACCGAACCAATCAAAACCCAAATCCTTCTATTCTCGTGTGAGAATTGAAGAAATCATACTTTCATACAATATCTTAATTGAATTCTATGTAATGATCAAGAAATTCAGTTTGATTTTACACCTACACGTGTCACAACCCTAAACTAAAACAATAATCGAATTTAAATTTTAGGGCTTGGACTGGAATTGACGAACAACCAATACTACGGTTTATTTGTACCGAATAGAAATTGAAATGGGGCGTCGCCAAGTGGTAAGGCAACGGGTTTTGGTCCCGGTATTCGGAGGTTCGAATCCTTCCGTCCCAGGCCGGACAGAATAAAAAAAAATTAGAAGGAAACAATGTGGGACTTTTTGTCTTTGTATCTATACAAAAGAGTCTAGCATCCCCTAAAATAGGATCTTTTTTTTAGGATTCATCATCCCCCAGAAAGAATTTGGGGTGGGAGTAGATAAGAGTTAGGGAACAACGAAAGATACCGATTTGAATATCCGTGTCGGTCCAAATCTCATTAACCAATAATCCTGTTCCACATGGAATGGATTTTCTTTGACCCTAACCCAAAATTTTAGGTATTTTGTCTTGGGCTTTATTTAATGAATAATTGTAAATCTCGGGAATAACAATTGATACGGGGGCGATTCATACAGCCTATTTACAGTTACAGTATTTTCAATTTGGGTAAAGATTCTTGAATCTGAAGCCCACGACAAAAAAACGACGCAAAATTTGAGGAAAGAAAGGCTTATATGCATGGATTGCTATCCTTCTATTTCAGAGATAATGTTCTTTCGCTTTTTTTAAGATTTGTGGTGAGCCCTTACCTTACTATTAAATATTTAACATACAATATACATAATTACTTCCAACGAAAATTGTTCAGTCTAATCTGATAGATATGGAAATCACCCATTTTTTTTTTTGTAATTCTGATTTGATCTTTCATTTCAGGATTCCGGATGAAAGACTAACAATCTAAATATTCCCTTAATATACAAGGAAAAAAGACTGTGTATAGACTGAAGCAATGACTATTCATGATTCCATTATGGAACCAATTACATACCAGTTCCAAACTAGAGAAATGTTATGGTAAAACTTCGTTTGAAACGATGTGGTAGAAAGCAACGTGCGACTTGAAGGACATGATCCGCTGTGGATTTGCATCCACCATTTTCGATTTTATATGAATGGGCTCTTGGCTCGACATTCTTTCTTCTGTTCTATTAGAATCCTCACCTTTTGGTGGGTGGTAATGTAACTAGAACCGGATGGAGCTCGAGTAAAAGTATTTCTTCATTTCTCAGGGGCAAGGGTCTAGGGTTAATACCAATCAATAAGTTGGAAAAAACTTCGTAAGTAAATTTCGATTTTGATATAGAAATCGAAAGGATCTGATTCGAGCAATTTATAAATCCAAAAGCAAGGGGAAATTTTGTTGGAATTGGGAAAACTCTTTCCATCAAAAGTTTATCCCGTAGCAATCAATTGTTCGTATGATTCTTTGATAGAAAGAAATCAAAAAGGGGTGTGTTGCTGCCATTTTTTCAAAATTTCAAACTAAAAAACATTAAAGATCGCCGAAGTAATGTCTAAACCCAATGATTCAAAGCAAAGAGAAAGGGTCCTGGAACAAGGAAATACCATTTTCAATTGTCTCAACAATTCGATCAGAATGAAAAATCCAAAAATCGATTCGATTCGAAACGAGACAAACAAAAAAGAGGCTTGAGACCACTCAAAAAAGGAAATGCCTAAGGATTTTCGTTTGGGCTTTGAAACTTATCCAACTTGAGTTATGAGAGTAGGAATGCTTTTTTGTTTCTTTTCTGTTTCATTTTTCAAAAGAAACAAAAAAAGAAGGGCTTAAATCTCTAATTGATTTGATTATTTTATAGATCTATTTTCCATTCTAATTCTATACATAGACATAACTCTCACTTCTAACCATTTTTTTCTCGAGCCGTACGAGGAGAAAACTTCTTATACGTTTCTAGGGGGGGTATTGTTCATCTATATCTATCCCAATGAGCCGTTTATCGAATCGTTGCAATTGATGGTCGATCCCGAAGAGAAGGAAGAGATCTTCAGAAAGTGGGTTTTTATGATCCGATAAATAATCAAACCCATTTAAATGTTCCCGCTATTCTATATTTCCTTGACAAGGGCGCCCAACCTACAGGAACCGTTCATGATATTTCAAAGAAAGCGGGGGTTTTTACAGAACTTAGTCTTAATCAAATTAAATTCTATTAAGGAATAGAACAAAAAAAGAGGGTGTGGAGGAGTCTTATATAGTTTTGTAGAATTTTTTCTTTACTATCTCCCCCCTTTTTGTTCTATTCATACCTCTTTATTTTCGGTTTTTTTCAAGTATTAGTATTAGTATTTATCTAAAAAAGTATTTCTAAAGTTTTTTATTTATCTAATTCTTTCTATTTATTAATATATAAAATTTGATTTGTTATTTGAATTTTAATTCAATTTAATAAATAAAGAATTAACTCTTTTTGTTTTCGTTATTTTATTTATTTATTTTTTTTTTAGTATTTTCTCAATCTTGATATTCAATATTCAATGTCATATTGACAATAGTGTATTGAACAAATATAATTCGATCGTGTAAAAATGAACCCATTTATCTCCGTCCTAGAGGTTTTTTTCTTTTTATGTTCAGAATCAATTAGAAATTTTTTGATTCGAGTTCTTGCTAGTTTAATATTTTGATTCCATTGTGAAATTTAATTTCGTTTATTTATTTTTATTCCGATTCTATCTACCCATTCGAATTCTTTGGGTTGCTAACTCAACGGTAGAGTACTCGGCTTTTAAGTACGGCTAGCATCTTTTACACATTTCTATGAAGCAAGGGATTCGTCCAAATCTTCGGGAGAGTTTGTAAGACCACGACTGATCCTGAAAGGAATGAATGGAAAAAACAGCATGTCGTATCAATGGATCATTTTGAGAATATTTTATTCTTGTTCAATTGACACAAAACCAAGTTTGAATTCTTGGCGCGGAACAAAAGAAATTTCATGAAAAGTTGGGTCGAGTGAATAAATGGATAGAGCCCTAGGGTTCTAATTATAGGGAAACAAAAAGTAACGAGCTTCGGTTCTTAATTTGAATGATTATCCGATCTAATTAAACGTTAAAAAGATATTAGTTCCTAACGCGGGGAAAGGTTTTCCCATGAGTGGATTATCGATTTATTTAATGAGTCCTAAGTATTCGTGAATCCCTATTATGGGTTGTAGATGAATGTGTAGAAGAAGCAGTATATTGATAAAGATAGTTGTTTTTTTCCAAAATCAAAAGAGCGATTGGAGTGAAAAAATAAAGGGTTTCTAACCACTTTGTTATAGTATAACAAACATAAACCAATTCAATTAACTGGAAATGAGAGGATAGAGAATCCGGTGATGAGTGGACCCGTTTTCGAGGTATCTACTTTTTTTACTACAATACTTTGTTTTCACCGTATCGCACTATGTATCCTTTGATCGCCCACTAAATCCCTTACCTTTGTTTTTAATCGAATTTCAAATGGAGGAATTTCAAGTATATTTAGAACTAGATAGATCTCAACAACACGACTTCCTATACCCACTTCTTTTTCGGGAGTATATTTATGCACTTGCTTATGATCATGGTTTAAATAGCTCGATGATTTCATTGGAAAGTGGGGGTTATGACAATAAATCTAGTTCACTAAGTGTGAAACGGTTAATTACTCGAATGTCTCAACAGATTAATTTGAGTATTGCTGCTAATGACTCTAACCAAAATCCAATTTTTGGGCACAACAATAAGTTGTATTCTCAAATTCTATCAGAGGGGTTTGCTGTCGTGGTGGAAATTCCATTTGCCCCACGGTTGGTAGCTTTTTTAGAAGGGAAAGAATTTGAAAAATCTCAAAATTTCCAATCAATTCATTCAATATTTCCTTTTTTCGAGGACAAATTGTCACATTTAAATTATGTGTTAGATGTACTAATACCCCACCCCATTTGTCCCGAAATCTTGGTTCAACCCCTTCGCTACTGGGTAAAGGATGCCTCTTCTTTTCATTTATTACGGTTCTTTCTCCACGAGTATTTTAATTCGAATAGTCTTATTACTACAAAGAACTCTATTTCTGTTTTTTTAAAAAGGAATCCAAGATTGTTATTGTTTCTATATAATTCTCATGTATATGAATATGAATCCATCCTCTTTTTTCTCTGTAACCAATCGTCTCATTTACGATCAACATCCTCTCGAGTCCTTGTTGAACGAATGTATTTCTATGGAAAAGTCGAAGATCTTGTCGAAGTCTTTGCTAAAGATTTTCAGGACATCTTATGGTTGTTCAAGGATCCTTTTATGCATTATGTTAGATATCAAGGAAAATCCATTCTGGCTTCAAAGGATACGCCTCTTCTGATGAATAAATGGAAATATTACCTTGTCGGTTTATGGCAATGGCATTTTCACGTGTCGTCTCAACCAGGAAGGGTTCATCTAAACCACTTAGGCAAGTACTCTATCAACTTTCTGGGCTATCTTTCCGGTGTACGACTCAATTCTTTGGTGGTACGGAGTCAAATGCTAGAAAATTCATTTCTAATAGGTAATTCTATGAAGAAGGTCGATACGACCGTTCCAATTATTTATCTGATTGGATCATTGACGAAGGCGCGGTTTTGTAACGCA